TAACACCTACCCCATTCGTAATTCCATCAATTACCCGTCTATCAAAAAAATGAGTTAGCTCAGCCAACCCTCTTATACCTTCTGTTAAAGATATCGAATAAAAAGTATCTATGTAACCGCGATTATATGACCAATCATAAATAAAATTTTGTATTTTGTCCCAAAAAATTCTCTTAGGACCCTTTTTTACAAACGAATTAAAGACGTTCAAATTTTGTAAAGATGAATAAAAAGGATTATATAAAAAGTATGCTAGAAATATTCCAAAGCAGGCTATACTCACAGAAAAGGTTACATTTGTTAAAAATTCATACCAATCCACAAAATCGTTTGAATTTGGATGTAAAAGATTTATAGACGGAGTTAACAATTTGGATAATATATCTTCTTCTTGATTGAAAGGGATTCCTATGACTCCAACAACTAAAGTAAATAAAACCAATATGAGCATAGGAAATAACATAGTATTACCTGATTCATGAGGATAAGAAAGGGTGTTCGTAGTCCCAAAATGAGTAATAGTAATACGAGCATCCTTTTTTACATTACCATGAATTTGATATGCCTTCGCCCAAAATGAGGAAGCCCCCTCGTTATTATTGAGTGTTAAATTATTAGTGAGTGGTAAGTTATTATTGAGTGTTAATAAGGATACTAAACGAAAATCTCTGTTAATCGTTTTTTGTTCTTCTTTACCCCATAACCTTATTGAATAAAAAGAACAGCTTTTTTTTCCGCTGTAATTTTGAAAATGAATGTTTAAATGTCCTTCAAAAGTAAGTAAATAGATCCGAAACATATAAAACGCCGTTAATCCGGCTGTGGACCAAGCAATTATTGCAAAAATCGGTGAATACAACCAACTATCATTAAGAATTTCATCTTTGGACCAAAAACAGGCAAGCGGTGGAATCCCACAAAGAGAAAGTGTACCCACTAAAAAAGAGATTTTTGTAATTGGGATATGCTTTTTTAAACCGCCCATAAAAACCATATTCTGGCTTTTATCTGGAGAATATCCAACAATAGTTTCCATTGAATGAATAATTGATCCAGATCCTAAAAACAATAAAGCTTTCGAATAAGCATGAGTAATTAAATGAAATAAAGCAGCTCGATAGGACCCCATACCTAGAGCTACCACCATATAACCCAATTGAGACATTGTAGAATAGGCTAAGCCTTTCTTAATATCTTTTTGAGCAAGGGCTAAAGTAGCCCCTAAGAGTACTGTTATTATACCTATAACAGATATTATATTCATTATGTAAGGTATGACTATGAAAAGAGGAAGAAAGCGGGCTACAAGAAAAATGCCTGCTGCTACCATAGTAGCAGCGTGTATAAGAGCCGAAATTGGGGTAGGCCCCTCCATGGCATCGGGTAACCAGACATGAAGGGGGAATTGTGCGGATTTAGCAATTGCGCCAGCAAATAATAGAAAAGCACATAAAGTAGCAAATAAAAAAGAAATCTCATTATTATAAATCAAATTATTAAATATTTCGAACAAATCTTGAAATTCAAAACTCCCCGTGATCCAATAAAGACCTAAGATTCCTAATAATAAACCAAAATCGCCTACACGATTAGTTACAAAGGCTTTTTGACAAGCATTCGCTGCAAGGGGGCGTGTGAACCAAAAACCTATTAATAGATAAGAACAGATTCCAACCAATTCCCAAAAAATATAAATTTGTATCAAATTCGAACTAATAACTAATCCTAACATTGAAGTATTAAACAAACTTAGATAAGCAAAAAATCTCAAATATCCTTGATCATGAGACATATAATTGTCACTATAAATAAGAACCAAAATTCCAACAGTAGTGATTAATATTGACATAATAGAAGTAAGTGAATCAATAAAGTAGCCAAACTCAAAAGAAAAATCATTATTGATGGTCCAAGACCATACATATTGATAGATGGAACTTCTATTTATTTGCTGAATACAAAGATCGGCCGAAAAAATCATAGCTAGACTTAACAATAAAATACTGGGAAAAGCCCACATACGACGCAAATTTTTTGTTGCTGTCGGAAAAAGTAGAAGTCCCACTCCTATTAAAATAGGAATTGGAAGTGGACTGAAAGGTATGATCCATGAATATTGATATGTATGCTCCATAAAAACCTTTTTTTTATTAATCGTTCCTGATTCACCGGCTCTTATCTCTTTTGAAATGAAAGTAGTAATAAAAAATCAAGATATTACAAAGTCAAAAAGTCAAATGAAATTTTCTATTCTTAATTATTTTTAATCTTTTTCAAGTACTTCAAAGATATTCGAATCCGAGATCGGGAAAAAAATAAAAAGGGTTCTTGCATTTTTCATTTTTCTAGGAATCGGAGAATGGCTTATAACTTGACTCAATATAACTTATTTATCCAGAGACTTTACTTATTAACTAATTCATTTTCATTGCAGAACTTATTGATTGTCTTGAATTACAATAAAAAGTATTTAGAAAGACTATTCAAGATTTGACTTTACATAAAATTATCTTTACATCTTTACATAAAAGAAAATTAAACAAATAATTTTCGAAAATCTTTTCATTTTAAATTTTTGAATTATTATTTTTTTAATTGTGTACAGATTAACTAGATTGATGAATAGAAAATAAATGACTCAAGGTTTGTTCTATTTTTTTTCTTATTAAAAAAAAATAGATAAAGGATTGGGTTTTTCAACTTTTTGATCTATTTTTTTACTTAGGTTATGTATAAAAAAAGTCGGTAGATAAGTGGACTGCGACAACAATATACAAGAGAGGGATAAAAGCGAAAAACTTTATTTTACTTTCTTTTTTCTTCTTTTTTTTTCTGATTATTTTATATAATAGTATTTTATACAATAGAAATAACAAAATTATATCATAGGGCTTTTTTTTAACCTTTGAACATTTTTTGCTAGTCTCACATCTCTATTTCTTTTTTATGATTCTAATTTTTTATGATTCTAAATAGATATAGAATCCAAATAAACAATCTAGAAAATAGATAAGAATAAAAAGCTAGAAAATAGATAAGAATAAAAAGGGGAGATCCTTAATAGATGTCTTTCACATCCAACTGTAGCACTCACTTTTTTTTGAATGGCAGTTCCAAAAAAACGTACTTCTATATCAAAAAAGCGTATTCGTAAAAACGTGTGGAAGAAGAAGGGATATTGGACAGCGTTGAAAGCTTTGTCATTAGCGAAATCTATTTCTACCGGTAAATCCGAAAGTTTTTTTGTACAACAAATAAAAAACAAAACGTTGGAATAATTTGAATTGTCTTAATTCGAAAAAGAAAAAAGAGCTAATTGCTTTTTTAATTCCCTAATTGAAATTTTAATATGGAATTAAAAAAAAAGGTCTCTTTTTTTTTTTTCTTTTAATTTAAATAAAGAATAAAGACAAGATAGAAAGATTCACCTTTCTTTTTTTTAATATATATATATATACTTTTTTTAATTTCCGGGATGGGGATTCTTTTTTTCCCCATCGCCCTATTTTTTGTTTGTTACAGTTAACAGAATTTTTTTTTCTAATTTTCAAATTCAAAATATAGATAATTGCGACTATAGCTGAAGATATATAAATAGGTTGAATAGATTTATACTTGATTGATTTTATTTAATATTTTTTGATTTCAATTGAAAAAAAAAAAAGAATTTGTAATAATTTAGTATATTAAGTATATATAATTAAGTATATATATATATAATATATGGATCCACTCTATATTTAGAAAATAGTTAATGGGGTATTACAACTAAAACGAATCGATTAAGTTTCAATTTTGTAACTTTCTAAATCATTATTTTTCTCAAGTACTATAATATATTTCTCTTGCTTTCAATCCAACTCAGAAAAAAACTTTTTCAATTTAGTGGATATACAAAAAATCTGTGAATTTTAACTTAGGTTATTGTTATCCAAAGAATTCTATGTTTGCATAGAAAGATGAATCAAGGCATAATAATTCTAAATTCAAAAAATTTTGTATGGTACAATTAATTACGAGAAACCCTTTTTTATATAATATGTCCAAGAATACTTAGTTCATTCTTAAACACAAATTCATAACGGCAAATCCTAATGATTACTACAGAGCTATACAAATTACATAAATCTTTTGGTTAAATATCGTGCCGAAATTTTGATCCGTAAAAATCATATAAAAAAATGCTTAATCGATTGAATGAAGAAAAAATAGGATTTTTACGAACCTAGAAAAAAATGAGAGATTGAGATAAATCATTAACAAAGGAAATGAAAAAGGTAAAGAACTTTTTTTCATTTCCATGAATCAAATGAAGTCACAAATATTTAGTTACACGAGTTTTTAGGAGAATATAAACTACAAACTTTCTGTTGTTGCTTTAGAAACTCGAAATAATTAAATAAAACAAACGAAAATAAGGAATCTTTTACCAACCTGTTTTTTTATTACAATTCCATTACTTATTTCTTCTAGTTTTAGTATTATTTAAACGAAGTTTTATTCATCAATTTCAATACTCACTAAAAAATATTGCATTGAGCGGACCCCTTTAATCTCGTAATCTCGACCATTGAGTAAAATTCGGTTATTATAATTTCGAACAAGCCGCTATGGTGGAATTGGTAGACACGCTGCTCTTAGGAAGCAGTGCTAGAGCATCTCGGTTCGAGTCCGAGTGGCGGCATTGTGTCTTCTATATCTTCTAAAAGAGATAGAATAAGCCCTATAATGAATTCAATTCCTTATTTTGATTCCCTATAATGAATCAATAAATTCTCGCTTTTTTTTTTTCAAAAATTTTTATGATTTTTTCAACTTTAGAGCATATATTAACTCATATATCCTTTTCGGTCGTTTCAGTCGTAATTACAATTCATTTTTTAAGCTTATTAGCCAATGAAGTCGTAGGACTATATGATTCATCAGAAAAGGGAACAATAGCTACCTTTGTCTGTATAACAGGATTATTAATTACTCGTTGGATTTATTCGGGGCATTTCCCATTAAGTGATTTATATGAATCATTGATCTTTCTTTCATGGGGTTTCTCCGTTATTCATATGGTTTCCTCTTTTAAAAAACATAAAAATGATTTAAGCGCAATAACCGCGCCAAGTGCTATTTTTACTCAAGGCTTTGCTACTTCGGGCCTTTTAACCAAAATGCATCAATCCGCAATATTAGTACCAGCTCTTCAATCTCGATGGTTAATGATGCACGTAAGTATGATGGTATTAGGCTATGCAGCTCTTTTATGTGGATCATTATTATCAGTAGCTCTTCTAGTCATTACATTTCGAAAAGTCATAAAGATTTTTGGTAAAAAAACAAATTTATTAAATGAGTCGTTTTCCTGTGACAAAATTAAATACATGAATGAAAGTAGCAATGTTTTACTAAAGACTTATTCTCTTTCTTCTCAAGATTATTACAGATATCAATTGACTCAACAATTGGACCGTTGGAGTTATTGGATTATTAGGCTTGGATTTATCTTTTTAACAATAGGGATTCTTTCTGGAGCAGTCTGGGCTAATGAGTCTTGGGGGTCATATTGGAGTTGGGACCCAAAGGAAACTTGGGCTTTTATTACTTGGACCATATTCGCAATTTATTTACATACTCGAACAAATAAAAATTTCGAAGGTGTAAATTCCGCAATTGTGGCTTCTACAGGCTTTTTTATAATTTGGATATGTTACTTTGGAGTTAATCTATTAGGAATTGGTTTACATAGTTATGGTTCATTTACATTAACATCTAATTGAATAAAAAAAGACTAACAAAAAGCACAGCGTATATTTAAGAATAATCTGTCAAGAACCTTTTGAATCAAATAGTAGAGCGATTCAAAAGGTTCTCACAAAGGCCAAACATGTCTGATTAAAATTCAATTTTTTTTTTACTTTTTTTGATTCAACTTCAACTTAATAGAAGAAAAAAGACTTCTCCGTTTTTCACAATTGTACAACGAACCGTTTTATGAATAATAGGATGCTTTTTTTATTTTATTAATGAATACATACTACCTATAAAAAAAATTCGATAGAATAGCCTCGACCCTCTCACCTGATAGTGAGAGAACGAAATCCGGATAAATACCAATACCTATTATGGGTAAAAAGATAGAGATCGAAAGAAATAACTCTCGTGGTCCAGAATCAAAAAAATAGGAGCTTGGGGCATTAAATAACTTATATCCATAGAACATTTGACGTGACATAGATAATGAATAAATAGGAGTTAATATCATTCCAATTGCCATTACAAAAGTAATTAGTATTTTTGGCATTAAAAAATATTTTTTGCTGGTAAGGATTCCAAAAAAGACTATCAATTCCGCAACAAAACCACTCATGCCGGGTAATGCAAGAGAAGCCATCGATAAGATACTGAACATCGTAAATATTTTTGGAATTGGAATAGCCATCCCGCCCATTTCGTCGAGATAAACAAGCCGTATTCTATCATAACTGGTTCCCGCCAAGAAAAAAAGCGCAGCGCCAATAAATCCATGAGATATTATTTGTAAAATGGCTCCGTTGAGTCCCGTATCGGTTATGGAACCAATTCCTATAAGTATGAAGCCCATATGAGATACAGAGGAATAGGCTATTCTTTTTTTTAAATTACGTTGACCAAGAGATGTTGAAGCTGCATAAATTATCTGCATTGTACCCACTATCAGCAACCAAGGGGAAAAGAGAGAATGCGCATGGGGTAATAATTCCATATTGATCCGAACTAATCCATACGCTCCCATTTTTAATAAGATTCCGGCTAGAAGCATACAAGTACTGTAATGTGCCTCCCCGTGGGTGTCTGGTAACCATGTATGTAAGGGTATAATCGGTGATTTGACAGCAAAAGCAATAAGAAACCCAATATAGAATAGTATTTCCAGTGGTATAGGATATGATTGATTAACTAATGTTTCAAAGTTTAATGTTGGTTCATTAGAACCGTAGAACCCAATACCCAAAACTCCTATTAAGAGAAAAATGGAACCCCCTGCAGTATACAAAATAAACTTTGTAGCGGAATACAGGCGTTTCTTTCCCCCCCACATAGATAGAAGGAGATAAACGGGAATTAATTCTAACTCCCACATGATGAAAAAAAGTAAAAGATCTCGAGAGGAAAATGATCCTATTTGACCACTGTACATTGCTAACATTAAGAAATGGAATAATCGGGAATCCCGAGTAACTGGCCAAGCTGCTAAAGTAGCTAAAGTAGTAATAAATCCTGTCAGTAAAACGGGTCCTATGGAAAGTCCATCTATTCCCAATCTCCAGTAAAAATCAAAAAAATTGATCCATTTATAATCTTCCGCCAGCTGGATTAATGGATCGTCCAATTGGAAATGATAACAAAATACATAGGTCATTAGAAGGAGTTCTAAAATGCATATACAAATAGTATACCAACGAATTAACTTATTTCCTCTATGAGGAAGAAAGAAAATGAGGGAACCCGCTGATATGGGTAAAACAACAATTATTGTTAACCAAGGAAAATCATTCATGGTAAAGACAAGATACACTTGGACCAGAAAAACCCGCGCTCGAAAAAAGAATCTTTATGCTTTTTTTTCGAGTACGGGTTTTTTTCAGTAAAAAAAATCAAATGTATTCAAAATGTATTCAACTGGGGTTTTGGGGAACGTATCAATAAGCTAGACCCATGCTTCGAGTTGTTTCATGCCATAAATAAACTCGAACGCTCAAGAAATCTGTTGGACAGGCGGATTCACATCTCTTACAACCAACACAGTCTTCTGTTCTTGGAGCAGAAGCAATTTGCTTAGCTTTACATCCATCCCAAGGGATCATTTCTAACACATCGGTGGGGCAAGCTCGAACACATTGAGTACACCCTATACATGTATCATAAATTTTTACTGAATGTGACATGGGGATCTATCAATTTTTGAATGTCATAAAAATTCGATCTAGTAAACTTGTAAATGAATCATATATTGAAACACTAGATGAATCAACGATTTACCAGAAATTTTAGAAATTTTCTAATCAATTTCCTTCTAAAGCAACTCATAAAAAAGGTCCACGATGCTTTGATTGCTTATGGTTTTACAAATATGATCTAGATTCCTTTATTATTTCTTTATTATTTCAATATTTATTATTAATACTATATTATTTCAATATTTATTAATAATACTATTTATTCAACAATTAATAATACTATTTATTCAACAACGTCGATTGATTGATACGTGTTGATTTTCGATTACGATAAATTGACGAAACAATAGCCAATCCAATAGCAGCTTCAGCGGCTGCAATAGCTATAACAAAAATTGAAAAAATATCTCCTTTTAATTGGCGATTATCAAAAAAATCAGAAAATGTTACAAAATTGATATTAACCGCATTCAGTATAAGTTCAAGACACATAAGGGCCCTAACCATATTTCGACTCGTAATCAATCCATAAATACCAATAGAAAATAAATAGGCACTCAAAACAAGTACATGTTCGAGCATCATTGACCAACTCCTTATGAATTTCAATTCATTTCAATATGAACAATAATTCAACAGATTCGATTGACTAGAAATTTAACAAGGACGGAACAAAAGAATATATTCTAGTGGAAATAGATCGAATAAAAGAATTTAAAAATAAAGGAAGTTTCAAAATTTTCTATTTTAGGTATGAAAATTAATTTGATTCCTATATTTCTATAGAATTCATTCAAGGGAAATAAATATGATAACCCAGAAAAAACTTGAATTTTGAGTGCTTTCTGGTGTTAGTTATACAGATTTATATTTATTATTGACGAGCCACAGCAATTGCACCTATCAAAGCAACTAAAAGAATTATTGAAATGAGTTCAAATGGAAGAAAAAAATCTGTTGATAAATGAATTCCAATTTGTTGACTATTACTTATTAAGTCTTGTTCGATAATTTGGTTTGATTTTGTAGCCCAAATAATACCGTACCATGACGTATCTAAAATAGTAGTAATTAGCGAAACAAGAATACTTGCACAAACCAGTGAAGTGACGCCATCCCCAACGGTCCACAGATTCAAATCGGTGTAATATTCTGAATCATTCATAAACATCACAGCAAATAGGATTAAAACGTTTATGGCTCCCACATAAATAAGTAACTGGGCAGCGGCTACAAAATGAGAATCGGAGAGAATATAGAATAAGGATATACAACTAAGAACCAATCCCAATGAAAAGGCAGAAAAAATTGGGTTGGTAAGTAATACCACTCCCAGGCCCCCTAATATAAGACCCAATCCCAGAAAAACTAAAAGAAAATCGTGTATTGGTCCAGGCAAATCCATTATATGGGATAAAGAAATTGAAATACTTTTCATGATCTTATTGACTCGACCAGGAATTTTTTTTATGATCTGCTCGTTCGCCTAATTGAATTTATGATCCGTTCCGAATTGAATGAAATTCTAATCTATTAGGTGTAAATTGATGTAGGTAAAATTTTTGGACAGTTTTTTTTATTCTTTGATTTGAAATGAAAGGGTTTTTTGAAAAACTATCTATTTCAAAACAATTACGAATAGATTACTAGATTCGCAATAAAAATGACGTCAAAATTCTCATCAACCAAAATCTAGTTGAATTTTGGAATTTTTGATCAAACAAAACAAAGAGAAAGACTTCGTTGGTTTAATTTCAACCCTTAAGAATTGGAAATTTCTCTTGACTTTACTTTACTAGAAATAGAATCGGAGGTGTATTTACCTAGTTTTTCCTTGAGACGAATTCAAAACTGTTCGGATTGTATAATCGTCAATTACTGACATTGGTAAACGACCCAAAGCAATTTGATTATAATTCAATTCGTGACGGTCGTAAGTAGAAAGTTCATATTCCTCAGTCATTGATAAACAATTTGTTGGACAATACTCAACGCAGTTACCGCAAAATATACAAATTCCAAAATCAATACTGTAATTAAGCAATCGTTTTTTTCGAATATCTGTTTCAAATTTCCAATCAACAACAGGCAAATCTATAGGACATACACGAACACATACTTCACAAGCAATGCATTTATCAAATTCAAAATGGATTCGGCCGCGGAAACGCTCGGATGTGATTAATTTTTCATAAGGGTATTGAATAGTTACAGGTAAACGATTTGCATGGGATAAGGTAATCATGAAACCTTGACCAATGTACCTCGCTGCTCGTACCGTTTGGTGACCGTAATTCATGAACCCAGTTACCATAGGGAACATATCGTAAATTTTTATGAATAATTTTATCTTTGTTTCTTTCGCTTGTTTGAACCAAGTTGTGAGCATCGTATTCTTTTTTTCTTTACAGTGAAAGAAGTTGGAAAGAAGTTGTTAATAATAAATTACCGAGAGAAATAGGTAAAAGAAATTTCCATCCAAGATTTAGTAGTTGGTCCATTCTTAACCGAGGTAAAGTCCATCTTGTTGCGATAGGAATAAACAAGAACAAAAAAGTTTTTGCTAATGTAATAAAGAGACCTATTGTCGTTCTAAAGATCCCATCTACTTTATTTAGCTCAGGGGAGAATATGTACGGAATGGAAATATTCCAACCGCCCAAGTAAAGAACTGTTACAAATAACGAAGAAAGTAATAGATTTAGATAGGAAGCAACGTAAAATAAACCAAATTTGATACCCGAATATTCGGTTTGATAACCTGCTACTAATTCTTCCTCCGCTTCTGGTAAATCAAAAGGTAATCTCTCACATTCTGCTAGGGAAGAAATTAGAAAAACTATAAACCCTATGGGTTGACGCCACAAATTCCAACCCCAAAACCCATATTTTGACTGCGCCTCAACTATATCAACTGTACTTAAACTATTAGATAATCATAGTCGATAATAACATCACAGTTCCCATCGCTATTCCAAAACCGTACATGAGATTTTCACCTCATACGGCTCCTCACGGGTCACAAATAAATCTAATGACCGGATCCGCATTATTTGTCTTGGTATTGGTGTAGACTAGATAGAGTCAAAATGTGTCGGAAGGTCAAAAATTATACCAATGGAATTCCGTCCGCTATACTATAAGAAATTTAAGAAATTAAATAAATATAAAAAAAGTGCTTCTGAATTCATCTCGCTCCTTTTTTCAATTTTTCTTTGTTGAGTAATAACTTAAGTCTTCAATAAAATACTCCTTGTAGAAAACTCAATCAATATTTCAACCCACCGTTTTCCATTACGAAAAAACAAATTAAACGTTCCATTAGTTCATGAATGATGAGATGAATTATATCTCTATAAATATATGAAAGAAAAGGTTTTTCTTTTGTTTGTTTTTCATTCCTATTCTTCTTTCTGAGGAAACAGGGGCTTAAACTAAAAAAAGTAAAGGATTTTTTCGTTCCTGATAGTCATTGCTTTAATCGGTGGATAGGAGCCTACTCTGGATCGGAATCTGGGGAGTACTGCCTGATCATTTCTACTAATTTAAAGCCCCAATGAGTATTCCTTTTATGTTATGCAGAACTATCCTTTTAGATAATTTACATAATCTCCATTACTAATCCTTTGTGTATTTTGGTGTTCCTAACCATCCACGCTTTTTTGTTCAATCTTCCGTTTGGCAATATGCATATAGTAATCCATACAAACGATAGTAAAAATTCCATACGGTTTTTTTTAACCCGCTTCAAGCTAGGTTGACTAATCAACGAGTCTTGGGGTGAAGGATTTCTTCCGCTTATCTTTATTTCCACTTATTTCTTGTACATAGGAAATGAGATTCAACTTTTTTTTACTGCGAATTTATAAGCTGTTTTTTTTCACTCATATATAACTATCTAATTTAATTTATCAACCCATAATAAAAAAAGAGGATTCTCTCAACTTTTTTTTAGAACGAAAGAAATAGGGAAAATAAAAATTTCTATTTTAACGAATCACACGTAGAGATATTGATAAAACGCATAGAGTTAATGGTATTTCATAACTAATCGATTGCGCAGCAGCTCGCAAACCACCTAAAAAGGAATATTTGTTATTTGATCCGTATCCTGACATAAGAAGTCCAACAGGAGCAATACTTGAAATGGCAATCCATAAAAAAATACCAATATTGAGATCGGCTAAAACAAGGTGATAGCTAAAAGGAATTACTGAAAAACTTAGTAAAATGGATATGACTGCTATAGATGGTCCAATACTAAATAATCGGGTATTTCCCCTAGACGGAAAAAGATTCTCTTTGAAAAGAAGTTTTGTCCCATCGGCTAGAGCTTGAAGAATTCCCAAGGGTCCGGCGTATTCAGGACCAGTACGTTGTTGTATTCCTGCAGATATTTCTCGTTCTAACCATACAATTACGAGTACACCTATTGTGATTCCCAATACAAGAGTCAAAATAGGGACAAATACCCATATGCTCTCGTAGACCTCTTTTAAAGATCCAATTTTTGAAAAAGAATTGATATCTTGTACTTCCGTTGTATAAATTATCATTTCAGCGATCAACTTCTCCCATAATAATATCTATGCTACCTAGCATCGTCATAATATCAGCCAATTTCATTTTTTTAACTAACTGAGGAAGAATTTGCAAATTGATAAAACCCGGCGGGCGAATTTTCCATCTCCAAGGAAAACCGCTTTGATCCCCTATCAGAAAAATTCCCAATTCTCCCTTTGGAGCTTCAACTCTCACATAAAGTTCTTGTTTCGGCAATTCAAATGTAGGAGACGGTTTTTTACTAATGAATCGATATTCAAAATCATTCCATTTTGTAGCCCTTTCTCTATCAAAACATCGGATTTCTAAATTCTCGTAAGGACCCCCCGGAATTCCTTCCAGAGCCTGTTGAATTATTTTTATGGATTCTGTCATTTCACTGATTCGGACTAAATAACGAGCTAAAGAATCTCCTTCTTTTTGCCACTGGATTTCCCAATCAAATTCGTCATAACACTCATAACGATCAACTTTCCGAAGATCCCATTGTATACCAGATGCTCGTAGCATTGGTCCAGATAAACCCCAATTTATTGCTTCTTCTCCACCAATAATGCCTATTCCCTCAACTCGTTCTAAAAAAATAGGATTTCGCGTAATAAGTTTTTGATATTCACCAACCCCTGTTAAAAAATAATCACAGAAATCCAAGCATTTATCTATCCATCCATAAGGTAGATCCGCCGCGACTCCTCCGATACGAAAAAAATTATGCATCATTCTCATACCGGTGGCAGCTTCAAATAGATCATAGATTAACTCCCTTTCTCGGAAAATATAGAAAAAGGGAGTCTGCGCGCCAATATCCGCCATAAAAGGTCCAAGCCATAACAGATGAGAAGCGATACGACTCAACTCCAACATAATCACTCTGATATAGCTGGCTCTTTTAGGTACTTGAATATTTCCCAACTGTTCTGGTCCATTTACGGTTATTGCCTCCGTGAACATAGTAGCTAAATAATCCCAACGTGTTACATAAGGCAGATATTGTATAATTGTTCGGTTTTCTGCAATTTTTTCCATTCCTCTGTGTAAATAACCTAATATTGGTTCGCAGTCAACAACATCTTCACCATCTAGAGTAATGATAAGACGAAGAACACCGTGCATTGATGGGTGGTGAGGTCCCATATTGACTATCATAAGGTCCTTTTCTGTAACCGGTATATTCATAGGTTTTTCCTCGATTCATTTGTACATGAATTGCTGAAACCGAAAAGAAGTTCATCAAAATTCAAGATCTAAAAAATCAACTAATTCAAAAATTTCAAATTCATTAACGATTTTTTGACTCCCGAATATCCAACTCACTAATTAATTTTTTATAACGCACTTCGCTTTTCTTTGATAAATAAGACAGCAACCGTTGACGTTTTCCCAAAATTTTTCGTAGACCCCTCTGAGATAAATAGTCTTTTCTGTGCAATTCCAAATGCGAAGTCAGTCTTCTTATCTTATTGGTGAAATTGACTATTTGAAATTCAACGGATCCCCTGTTTTCTTCGTTTTTCTCTTGAAAAATAACTGAAATGAAGGAATTTTTTTTCATAAAACAAAATCTTCTTCCCCCCTCCCCCTTTTTATGTGAATTTTGTTAATCAGTAATAATAATAAGAGGCATTTTGATATATACAAAGACCTTAAATTCGTTATGAACCTCTTCAATTTATCAAAAAAAAAATTAACAAAAAAATTAATCAATTTGTTTTTCTATTTGATTCATACTGGGCTACAAAGAAATGGTCGATTTTTGCAAAAGAGAAAATTTTAGAATTAAATAAAAACAATAAGAAAAGTCTCTTGATTCATTTATAGATCGAATTGATATGTATGTCATTAAATTAATATCATGTATCAAAATAGAATGCAAGAAAATCTTTGGGTCCACCTATTTTGTTTCATATTCCCGATATAATAAATATATCGGGAATATAGATGTACTATTAACGAATTTTGAATCGCGGGTACATATGTATTCGTAACATACTGAAACGACTGCCATCATTAGTATTAAACCAATAGCGATTCATACAAGCTAAATCCTCTAATCGATAATTGGGCCAAAGAAAGAACTTGAGTTTTTTTAGTTTTTTTTTATCGCTAGCAAGACGATTACTCTTATTCAAAACTTGACCGCAGTTTTTTACATCATTGTAAAATACTGGATTTCTATCCATACCATTTCTACCCCTTGAATTGAAACAAATTAGAATTCGCAATTCTCTACGACCTTTGGGGGATAAAATAGTTTCAGGAACAAACAAATCATAATGATTTTTGTCTCTATTTTCAGCCATTTTTTTCTGTCTTGTAATTAATTCATCAAAATTCTTCGTAGTAACAGAGCCTTCTTCCTGGTATATTTGATTGATTTTGTGTTTATTCTTATGAACCAACGAAATACTGATGGTTTGACATAGAAGTCCATCATTGTTTACAGGCAGACGAACTGGTTCGAGAAGAAAAATTCCCTTTCTCATTAATTTAGAAGCATTGAATTTCGCCTCGTTACGACGGAACAAAGAATCCAGACATGTTTCCCCCCTTAATATGGAGAGTATAGCTGCTTCTGATACTTGATAGTCCTGACTTCTCACTTTAAGCAGGAAACAATTTTCATAGATACTAGTGTTTACTTTTTCGTCCGCAAAATCATCATACCAACCAAAGTAATAACGCAAAAGACGATTTTTTATGAAATCTTTAAAGTATATTTTTTTTTGAAAGTCTCGTTTTTGAGGGTCAAAAATTCCCTTCTCTTTCTCATTGAAAAAAAGTATTTTTGTTGGGTTCGATGTGTCCCTTTTTTTATTATTTTTTTTTCTACTAACATTTTCGTTTTCAATAACATTTGAAAGAAGGGATCTTTTTGGTATAATCCACGGGTCTTTCTTATATACATCATTCTTATATACATCATAAAGGTGCCCAAATTTTGGGTAGAACCAAACCCCAAGAGTCCTTATAGGACGACTTAGTATTTCTTCATTCAGTCCCATCCAATCAAAAAGAAGGGCTTTTTTCATTTTTTTATTCGGGTCTTTATTTTGATAAATTGGGAAATAAAAGAGTCTTCTCCTATTTATTTTAGAATAATTTTGATAATTATTAACCTCATTTAGATTATTAATCTCAGGCATAATATTTTTCTTAGTCTTGGTGGAAACCCAGGACTCAATATCGTCCTTATTTTTAAGCCAAATATTAAACCAATCACAATATCTTCTAGATTTTCGGATAGAAAAATTCTCCCTATCGATAATATCATTTTCCCCTAGATAATTAGGGAATAGAAAATTGTGGATAGGGATACCTCCCAGCATACCAAAAAATTTCCCTTTCTCCGTGTTGGAATTATAAAAAATCTCTTCGCTATTATTTACTTGTAATGGTGATCCATAAATATATGAGTCCTTTTTATCTTCTTTATCTTCCTTATTAATAGATTTATATGAGAAAAAATTATATCTATAAGGTTTTTGAAAATTCGATTTTTTATATTTTTGATTCATTAATGCGTCTGCGTCAAAATCAAATGAGTCTGCGTCAAAATCAAATGAGTCTGCGTCAAAATCATTTTTTTCTATGTAATGAATTACGTTTTCTTTTTCATATGAACTCTCTTTCTTTAAATCTTTATTTTGAGCCATACGGTGTTGATTGACGCTATTTCGCCATTTTTCTGGTACTAATCTAAGCCATCTAATATGAGATAAATCGTATTGATAATGAGTCTTTAACCAGTTTTTCCATTCATTTATTCCAGAATGGAAAACATTTTTATGTTTTAATCCGTAATGAAATATTCCTTGTTCTCCAAAATCAAAAAAATTCTTTATTTCATTTTTAAGAAAAATGGATGCTCCTTCATATTGAAGGATAGGCTTGAATTTATACAAGTTAATACCTTGGGTTTGTGATAATTTGTAAAAAACATATGCTTGTGAGAAGGAGGATAAGTCACAAAAAGTTTTGGATTTCTTATTTCTAATATTTGAAAATGATTTTTTTTTTATACTGGAAATAAAATGAATTTGATTTTGATTTGCTTTTTTATTTCTTTCCTGATTTCTTTCATTATTGAAAATGGATTTTTCAATAATTTTTTTTTTTATTGATTCGAGAACAAGTTGTGCATTGGTTCTTGTAATATTAATGATACGTAAAAAAAGATCTATGTATAGTCTTTCAATCCAAAATTGTATAAAAAAATAGAATTTACGGATTAATCGAGTAGTTCTTCTTTTTACTATATGCCAAATTCCTTTTGATGCTTTTAATATTTTATCATGATAACTTTTTTTCATAGAACTAATATTTATTTCTTGATTTAGAAATCCGTTTTCAGTATCGTTTATTTTTATAATCGTTTCTAGTTGATTTTGGATTGTGTTTGTTCTCTCAGTCAGATCTTTCATTTTTTTTTCTGTCAGTAAAAAATAATTTGTCCATTCTTTTATAGATCGACTTCGCATGGAAGATTCGTGAATCATCTGATTAATGATTATTGCATCTTTTTTAGTTTCACCGATTGGCGAATCTTTTTTAGTTTCACCCAATCCATCTATTTCTTCATCTATTTCTCCAAAAGAAGGAAAGAGCTCTTTTTTGTTTCCTTTTAGTTTTGTTCCTTGGAGAAATAGAATGCTGTTGATGATCCATTTTTTTGTTTCTTTTGAGACTTTTCGAAAGAATTTTTCTCCTTCTTCTTCTTTTAAAATGGTTAAAGCTCTAAAACACTTAATTTTAAATTTTTTAATTCTTTTTTTGAGTTCTTTAAATATAGGTTTAAAAAAAGAAGGTTCTTCTCGAGGAATACCAACAAAAAGCTGGTCAATTGGTGTTCCAGAGGGAGTTAAAAAACAAAAATCATGTTTTTTCTTTTTTTTCACGGCATTTTGCCAAGGTTGTAGGCAAAAAGGATATAGAATCTTTATCTGAATACCCTCTTTTAACCAGTCTGGTGGCAATTCATTTTCGGATATTGGAATACCGATATAAGTACATCTAATATGCCTTTCTCGTTTCAAATCTTTAAAATCCTCGGACCACTCGGGAGTTTGAAATAATAAGATACGTGCGATATTTTTAGCTATTATCAATGAAGGTAATATAATATATTTTCTAAGAATCGATTGGATTAGTAGCATCACACCTCTTATTTCTCGAACATATCCAAGTTCATCAAAATATTCTCGATCTTCTAGTTCTTCCAGCTCATCTCTTATTATCTCGGTACGAGATGGGTCTCCCTCCATCTCTTCCTCTTCGTCTTTTTCCCATTTGTTGTTACCTCGAAAAATTTCGGAAATCCTATAAAAGAGTTCGCTAATTGTATAATAAAAATTATTATGAAAAAAATTATAAATGTTTTCGACTTGTTCCCAAAAAAATGGGGAATGGACCCTTAGTTGCAACGATTCGTTTGTAACCATTTTACGTCTTAGGGCACGTAAAGTACCTCTTATTAGTGCTCGACTATAATCCGGCAGTTGTGAACGCATTTTATACTCCACTTCTCGGTAGACACCATATGCTTTCCTAGGCTTAATTTCAAAAATCTTGATTTTTTTTGAACGAATTTCAAAAATCGTTGGAAACTTTGGTCCGCCAGCTGCGTCGTATGGATATTGAGGAACTTTTTTACTTATTTCGTTTATTCCAGTTTTATATTTTCTAATTGTTTGATCGATGGGATTTGAATCTTGCTCATCCGTTGTTATTGTCATTTCTTGATTATTAAAAGGGCGGTCTTCCTCAGTCAACAACGGTTCTCTATTAAGAATATCTATTCTCTGTTCAAATTCGTGATAATCAGTACTAACAAGTATAGCATGAATCTTATTTATCCAAGGTGTATTCAGGTATCTTTTTATATAACTTTGATTTGGTGAAAATAATTTTTGTATTCTGCCACGATAAGATCCATATAAGAACGGGTCATATTTTTGAGGACAGTATTCTTTTTTAGTTTCATTTTTACACAATCGAGTTTTTTTTTGGAGTATGTCCGGATCAAAAGGTTTTTTCTCTAAAGTTTCGACTCGATTTAGGAATTCCTTACTTAGATTTCTTGCTTTTAGTTCATTGGTAGAACTCCAACGATTATCTAATTCATCATAAGCAAAAATGTCTGTCGTGAAAAAAGATATCCTTTTTTGTATCATTTCTCCAAAAGTTGCCAAACTGGGAAGGTATGTAAAAGCTATTCGTTCTTTTCCATCACTTTCACATGTATAAAAAAAATATTGTGACATCTCATTTTTTACACCATTTTGAAATCGTTGATTTTTTATATATCGAGATGGTCGCCTCCTTCGGTTATAATTAAAAATATGAGTTACAATAGGTTTTTCAAACCAATTTTCAAGCCATAATAAATATTGATCTTCCTCGGTGGATACTGCTTGTTCTTGTTTAGCTCCTTCCCTTTCTTCTCTATCTATTTCTTCCCTTTCTTCTCTATCTATTTCTTCCCTTTCTTCTCTATCTATTTCTTCCCTTTCTTCTCTATCTATTTCTTCTCTATCTATTTCTTCCCTTTCTTCTCTATCTATTTCTTCCCTTTCTCTATCTCTTTCTTCCCTTTCTTTTTCTTCCGTTTCTTGCACTTGTAGTTTAGTATCAAAAGAATAACGTAATGGTATTTTGCTGAAATAGCAGATAGCGGTAGTAAATAAGAGAATACTAACTATATTATCTCGTAATTCTACCACAAAATATTTGAATTCTGCCACATAATACTTTAATTCTGATACAGCATACTTTAATTTCGGCACAAGATACTTATTAAATTGAATAGACCTAATAACATTCTTTTGCTGTATCCAGACTAATGCCAATTCAACCCTTTTCATTTCAACCCTTTTCATGAATAAAACAAGATACTTATTAGACCTAATAGCATTCTTTTGCTGTATCCAGACTAATACTAATCCAACCCATTTCATGAATAAAATGTGACCAATTAACCAACCAACAAAACTACTTGTTACAAATAACATCTTGTTGTTGCATCGAAACATATAAATGTTAACCAATCTGGCTAACATTGTACTTGGGAAAAGAAAATGGTTGAATAATTGAAAAATGAGATTATTCAGGAATAAACCTTGAACGCTAAGATTACTTATTTCATTTCTGAAAGTGGGTCCCATATCAATAAAGTATTCGTGATTGTTCCAAGTGGCATAAAATGAAACATACCATAAAGCTAGTACTGTTATTGTATGGGGTCTACCCAATGCTAAATGCAGCGGCGCATAATAGATTGATATGAACATTATGAGCTGTCCTGCAAAAAAACCTGTTATTTCTGATACCTTTTTCTTAGTTCCTTCTTCTCCTTTTATAACACGAGCTCGGAGAAGGAAGAGATAAGCTGGACCTATGGAGAATGTGGTCAGAAATCCATAATAGAGTCCGACCACAACAACTGAATTGGTTATCTTCATCCATAAGGATATTAGATTAGCTGGTATAAACGGCATCACAAACCTCCCTTTA